TTAGACTTAAGGGGTCTTATTTTAAGCTTGGAAGGCTTATAGTTTACATAACTTAAAGTCTATAAACTTGAGTGACTCTCTTTTAGTGCTTTGAAGGCACTTAGTTTTTATAACTTAAAGTTTAATGTTAGCATAGCTAATGGGATAATAAATATAACTAGTAGTTGTAAGGATAATAGAGATAAGTGTGCTTTAGGTTTATAAAATGAAAAAGTGCTTGTGTTTGTAGCACTTAAGAGGAGTACAAAAAATATTCGGGCATAAAAAAACAAGGTCAGAAAAACTCTTGTAAGTAAAATGAATAAGATAAATAAGTTTGTCTGTGTAATTAATTCTTGAGAGACAATAAATTTAGGGATGAATCCTGTAAAAGGGGGTAAACCTCCTAGTGAGAGTAAAGACACGCTTAGTAAAAAGGGATTATAGTTTTTTTTTATAAATATTTGTCTTATATAAAATATTTGTAAAAAGTAAAAATTAGCAACAACAGATAAAATAATAAAAATATATAATCTAAAATATGTAATTCAAGAGTAGATAGAGTTTATTAATGCTGCCAGTATCCAGGATATATGAGAAATTGAAGAGTAGGATATAATTTTTCGTAAAGAGGTTTGGTTTAGACCTCCTAAGGCTCCCACTAAGGCTGAGGATACGATATGTAAATAAAATAAATATAAAGTAGTATTGGACAGATGTAAGAATGTTGTTATACACAAGGGGCTAATTTTTTGAATTGTAAAAAGTAAAAAAATATTAGGTCAAGAGATACCGTCTGCAATAGAGGGTAGTCACTGGTGGAAAGGAGCCGCCCCTCTTTTTAATATTAAACCAAAAAAAATAATAATTGCAGGCAGTAGTTTGAATATAAGAAAGAAAATTGAGGCTATAATAATTATGGATGATCCTATTGATTGTACTAAAAAATATTTAAGTGCTCTCTCTACAGTGTATTTATTTTTTTTTATTATTATAGGAATGAAAGATATTAGGTTGATCTCTATTGCTAGTCAAGCGATAAATCAGGAATTAGTTGAAACTACTAATAGGATAGAAAAACTAAAAAAAAAAAAAAAAAAAAAAAAGAAGGGTGAAATAAAATTAACTGAGTAGTGTATAAACATATTAAATTGCAAATTTAAAGAAGCTTTAGGTCTCGGTAGTTTATCTTGGTGTAAGTTAGCACGTAAAATTTTGATTTTTAAAGTGTGTGCTTCAGATGGTAAAATGGTGTAAAAAACACAACAAATTGTAAATTTGTAGATGCTTAAGCTTTTGCCATTGAAAGAGATAACTCATAAACGGGATATGAGCCCGTCAGCTTAGATTAGCTTATCTTTCATAATAAAGGTGTATCACATATACACTGTATCAGAGTGCTCCTTTTATCAGGCACTTTATTTTAAAACCTCAATTTATTTAAAATTAAAATTAATTTAACTTTTACAAAAAAAAAAACTTCCAAAACGAGGAAAAAAAATTTTTTTTTTTCTTTTTTTACGCGTATAAATTATAAAGAATAAATTTATAGTCTATTATCTCTCTTATTATATTTTAAAATATTAACTATAAAATCAATGTTTGATAATAAGAATAAATAGGTTTGTGTAAACGAAAAACTTCATCCTGAGGAACTAAAGGATTATAGAAGTTTTTATACAAACCTATTTATTTTACTTATTTGTCTTTAGTTATGAAAGTTAAATGATTTATAAATTTAGTTTATTTAAATAAAAATTATCTATCTTATAAAAACTTTTATAATCTGAGTTGACTCAGATTATAAAAGTTAATTAATTTAGATTGTAATAATAAAACTTACCTTATTCTAAATTCGTTAGAATAAGGTAAGTTTTATTACTATATTCAAATTCTATTTTAATATTACCAGAAATTAGATATTTTAATATTAAAACTTAGTTTATTCTACTATAGAATAAACTAAGTTTTAATATATATACAAATATAAATATGTTTATATGTACACTTATATAAAATTACCAGAAATTAGATATTTTAATATTAAAACTTAGTTTATTCTAATATAGAATAAACTAAGTTTTAATATATATACAAATATAAATATGTTTATATGTACACTTATATAAAATTACCAGAAATTAGATATTTTAATATTAAAACTTAGTTTATTCTAATATAGAATAAACTAAGTTTTAATATGTGTATATATATAGTATTGTTATAAATTAAATTTAATTAAAAAGTTGTATAACCATTAATTTATAGTTTTATAACAAAAAAAAAAAAAAAAAAAAAGTTTAATTTTTGCTCTATTAAAATTTTATATTTATTTAACATATGAGCATGGTGTTATTCTTTGTAAAGTAGATCTTTTTATTGAGATAGTTCTATATATTGAAAATATTTTAATCAGTTAATTATGTAACAGCGGTTAAATTTGTGCCAGCAGCTGCGGTTATACTTTTACTGTTAATTTTTATTTAGCTTTTTTACTAAGATTATAATTTAGGTGAAATAAATTGTGAATAAAGTTGTTAATATGTTAGAACAGGATTAGATACCCTGGTATATACTCTGTAAGGTTAGTATAAATTAGATAGTTTGGCGGCTTACTTAAATTAGAGGAACTTGCGCTTAATAGATAAGACTCTATTTTTCTTACTAAGCTTATGTATACCGTTATTTAGGTAATCTTAAAATGGATGGCGGGGTTCAAGATACTAGATCAAGGTGCAGATATTTGTACGAGTTAGTTAGTTACAATAAATAGTATTAAACGTGATATTTTGAGAGATTAAAGTAGGTGGATTTAAATGTAAATTCTAAATTTTAATTGGCTTAGTTGTATGTGTACAAATCGCCCGTCACTCTCTTTGGGATAAGTCGAAACAAAGTAGGCACTCTGGAAAGAATGCCTAAAAGTAAAGCTTTAAAGCGTCTTAGTTACAATAAGGAGTCCCTTTTTAGGTGCTTTTACTAAAATAAAGCTTTTGTAGCGGCTCAGTTGCATTGAGTAGGGCCTTCGCAGGTATTTTAGGAAAGTACTGATGGAAATTAAAAATATATTTTAGTGTAGTTATTTACCTTTTGTCTCAGGGTGGTTTTATTTAAAAAGTATTAATATCTTGATTGGTTTAGGGCTAAAACACGTAATTTATTATAAAAAATAGTTTAAGTTGGTTAGAGGTAAAATTTTATCGGTAAATTTGGTATCTAGTTAAGTATAATAGACTTTAGGTCTTTTACTAGTAAGTAATTAAAACAAAAAGGTAATCTTTTTGTTTGATTAAACTAAATTGAATTTTATTAAAACTAAGCTTTGGATTTGCTATGTTAAGTAATTTGTTAAAAATAATATTGTAATATGGTTTTTTGTTTAATATTATATTATTTTTATGTAGTTTATAATTATTTTTATAATGGATTAATTAGTATTTTTGAAAGTTGTGAGTAAGTAACTCGGTGTATTTTTGATAGTTTAACAAAAACATTTTCTTATTGAACTGTAAGGTAAGGCCTGCCCAGTGAAGATTTTAAACGGCTGCGGTACCTTAACCGTGCTAAGGTAGCATATATCACTTGGTTTTTAATAGAGATCTGGAATGAAGGGTTTAACAAATATTAGTGTCTTACTCATAAAGAGTGAATTTAAGGTTCAAAGTAAAAACGCTTGAATTATTCGTGGGACGATAAGACCCTAAAAGCTTTATTTTTAATATTGAAATATTTTTAGTGTTTAATATAGTCAATAAATTTGGTTGGGGTAACAACTCTAAATATATTAGGGTAATTTTTTATAGTATAATTAAATAATGGTCCTTAATATTAGGATATTAGTTGCAGTTACTTTAGGGGTAACAGGGTAATTATTTTATAGAGCTCTTATCTATAAAGTAGGTTGCTACCTCGATGTTGAATTAAAATTTCGGCGGAATGAAAAAGGTTCGTTTGAGGGTTTGTTCAACCTTTAATTTTTTACATGATTTGAGTTCAAATCGGTTTAAGCCAGATTGGTTTCTATCTACTTAGTAATATAAGTTATCTTAGTACGAGAGGATCAGATAGTTTTTATGTTTAGTTATTTAAGTGTCTATCACGTTATATTTAGGGTTTAAAAAAGGTAAGTTACCAAATAACACATCATTTTAGCATATTGCGCTAGGCTTAAAACTTAGAGTTATTGGTTAGTTCAATAAATGATATTTGTGGCTTTATTTTGATTTTTTTAAAATAATTCTCAATTATTTGATCTTATTTATTGTGGTTTTGATTAGAGTGGCTTTTATAACATTAATAGAACAGAAAATTTTAGCGAGTAGACAAATTCGAGTTGGGCCTAATTTTGTAGGCTATTGAGGAGTTCTCCAACCTTTTTCTGACGCATGTAAACTTTTTAGTAAGGAGGGTTTAAGCTTACACAGGTCTAATTTAGTTATTTATCACTTATCTCCTGCTTTAAGATTAGGTTTAGTTTTAGTTCTCTGGTTGGTGTTCCCTTTTTTTGAAGGAGGGTTAGATCTAAATTATGGTTTGATGTTTTTTATTTGTGTAAGAGGATTAGGGGTTTATCCTATTTTAAGATCTGGTTGGGCCTCTAATTGCAAATATTCAATGTTAGGCAGTTTACGAGCTGTCGCTCAGATAATTTCATACGAAGTAAGTTTACTTATGATTTTATTGAGAGTAGTTTGGTTGAGGGGGTCTTTTAGAATCAATGTTATTCTGTCAGATCAGAGAATAGTGTATAACGGTATTTTATTGATACCTTTATGTATAATTTGGTTTGTTTCTGCTTTAGCAGAAACAAACCGAACGCCCTATGATTTTGCTGAGGGGGAGTCAGAGCTAGTATCTGGCTTTAATACTGAGTATAGAGCGGGGGGTTTTACTTTAATTTTTATGGCTGAGTACGGCAGAATTTTGTTTATAGGGGTTTTACTTTCTTTTCTTTTTTTGAGAGGGGGTGCGAATAGTTGATTAGTAGTGTTCAAAGGCATTTTAGTCAGTTTTATTTTTGTATGGGTTCGGGCGACTTTACCTCGGTTCCGTTATGATAAATTAATAAGGTTGGCTTGAAAGAGATTTTTGTTTATTGTTTTAGCTCTGTATGTTTTTTACTTGTTTATCGGAATATTAGTTTGATTTTAGGGTATAAAGTGGAACCTTAACTATAGGATTAAAATCCCATTCATGGTTTCAAACCATAGTTTTTTATAGTTACTTGGTATTAAGTTTATCTGTTAATTTTATTATAAGAGGGTTTAATAGATAATAAGAGAAATATAAGGTAGTTATGATTTTTCCAGTGATCACGTATGGCTCTTCGACTGGTCGTGCACCAATTCATGTTAGTAAAAGTACCACTATGATGAAGAATCAAAATATAATTTTATTTACAGGGTACAAGGCAATTGACTTTATGTTAGAAGTGTGTGTTAATGGTATAGAATATAGAATAGTTACAGATAAGAGTAAGGCGATAACCCCTCCTATTTTATTAGGAATTCTACGTAAAATAGCGTAAGCAAATAAAAAATATCACTCTGGTTGGATATGATGAGGGGTAACCGCTATATCAGCCGGGTTAAAGTTTTCGTCATCACCTAGTCTTAATGGAAAGTACAAATTAACTATAATAAAGAGTGGCACTACAGATAGCACACCAATTATGTCCTTTATGGATAAAATTGGGTGGAACGGTATTTTTGTGTTAGGGTTAGGCACGCCTAGTGGGTTATTTGACCCTGTTTCATGGAGCAGGGTGATATGGACCAAGGTTATAGCCAAAATAATAAATGGTAAAACAAAGTGGAAGGTAAAAAATCGGGTAATAGTAGGGTCTCTTACATAAGTTTCGCCTCAAAGAAGTTTAACTACATCAGGTCCAATATAGGGGATTTCTGAAAACAGATTGGTAATTACCGATGCGCCTCAAAAAGATATTTGATTAACTGGGAGAACATAGCCGAGAAATGCGGTGGCCATTACTAATAGTAAAATAGTAACACCTACATTTCAGGTGTGCTTAAATAAATAGGAACTGTAATAAATCCCTCGTGCGATATGAACGTATAAACAAATAAAAAATAAAGAAGCTCCATTAGCATGAATATAACGTGTCAGTCATGAGGGTCCGGTTGTTTCTATAGTTTGGTTAATTAATTTAAAGCTTGAGTCTATCCCTGCTGAGTACGATGTGGCTAATAGAATACCGGTAAAAATTTGTAAGATTAAACATATGAATAAGAGGGAGCCTATATTCCATAAACCCGAAATATTTTTAGGAGCTGGTAGAGTTTGCAGCGTAGAAGATATAATTTTTATAAGAGAATTAGATTTTAAGTTTATCATTATTTTTTTATTCGTAAAGGACCTTTTGTGTTTCTTGTAATTCTCACTACTACGACTAAGGCTAATAAAAGGTAGATAATTAGTGTGAGGGTCAAAGTTATAATAGGGTTTGTGTAGATTTTATAATTTAATAGGGCTGTGATATTAAATTGGTCCTCGACTAATGTAGTAATATTCGTAGTGTTTAGGTTGTTCGACGTATTGTAGGCACACAAGGTAAGGAGAAAAGGGGCCAAAACAAGAAACAAAGGGGTATAGTTTGTTTTTATTATAGTCTGTTCGTTAGAAGCTAGTGAAGATACATAAACAAAAATAATTATTATACCCCTAATAAAAAGTATCATCAAAATAAAGGAGAATCACGGTGTTTTAAAAGTAATAAAAGAGGACAAAGAAATTAGTATTGTCTGTGTGATAACTAATGAAGCTAGAGCTAGTGGTATTTTAGTACAGACAAAGAGTACAGAAATTCCGGCAATGGCGGTGGAAATAGTTGTTATCATTAGTTATATTGAAGAGTAGAATGTAGTTTTAAAAATAGCAGATTTGGGGTTTGCAGTTAGACTTTGTCTCTTTCTAGCTTTAAGGTATTCCCATTATTAGTTTACAAGACTAAGGTTTTAATTAAACTATAAAAGCAATGTTAAGGCTTAGTCATATTAGAGGTTTGTCGATGTTTTTGATAGGTAGTTTAAGTGTAATCTTAAATTTTAATCATTTTTTAAATAGTTTACTAAGGTTAGAGTTAATAGCCCTAAGTGTTTACTTAATCGCCAGAGAGATTTTATATTTAAAGGGAGATGAGGTTTTTTTGTTATTTTTTTTTGTGTTAATTGTTTGTGAGGGTGTAGTTGGCTTGTCTCTTTTGATTGCGGGTAGCTATAGGCATTTCACGGATTATTCGAAAGAATTTAACAGATTGGTATGTTAAGACTTATAATAGGTGTTTTAGGTAGAGCAGTAATAAGTAAGTTTTGGGGAGAGGTACTTTTAGTTTTTGGTTTATTTGGTGTAAGATCTATTTATTTTCACTATGGGGGTTGAGTTAAATCAGTTTCTTTTTTTTTTGAGGTGGATATAGTTGGGGGCTCTCTTATTTTATTGAGGTTGTGGGTTATTTTTTTATCTTTATTAAGAAGAATTAGAATTAAAAGGGGTTTAAATTTTAAGCATACTTTCGTGTTTCTTATGGCAATCATAATAGTGTGTTTAGTTTTGAGGTTTAGCGTTAATAACTATATTTTGTTTTATATTAGATTTGAGGTTTGTTTGGTGCCAATTATGTTGTTAGTATTAGGGTGGGGTTACCAACCGGAACGGGTAGAAGCAGGAAGGTACCTCTTATTTTACACTCTATTTGGGTCTTTACCTCTTTTTTATGTATTATTGAAATTTAACTTTTTAATGGGTAGTAGGTATATATATTGGTTTGACTATAGTTGTGGTGGGCTTTGCTTTATTTTTTTAGTTGGTGCTTTTTTAGCAAAATTTCCCATATATATAGTCCATCTTTGATTGTTGAAGGCTCATGTTGAGGCCCCGGTAGCTGGCTCTATGGTTTTAGCCGGAATCTTATTAAAATTGGGGGGGTACGGGCTTATTCGGGTGCTACCGTTGTATGACGGTAGTAATATATTTATTAGTGAGTTAATTATGGTCACTAGGCTACTAGGGGCGCTTAATATAGCTATTTTATGCCTACGGCATTTAGATATAAAATTATTAGTAGCAAGTTCGTCTGTTGTACACATAAGTTTATGTATTGGTAGTTTATTCAGGTTTAACGAGACAGGGTATAAAGGGAGGGTTCTGATAATATTGTCACATGGTCTTTGTTCTTCTTGTTTGTTTTATATGTGTAATATAGTTTATGAGCGCACAGGGAGGCGTAGTTTATACATTAATAAAGGAATATTAAACCTAATACCTAGTATGGGTCTTTGATGGTTCCTAGTAATTAGAACTAATATGGCTAGGCCTCCTAGAATCAATTTGTTAAGGGAAATTTTAATATTTATTAGCTTAGTAAGTTGAGAATTAAAAAGCATATTTTTATTAGCGGGGATTTCTTTTTTTGGTGCCGCATACAGCTTATACTTATTCTCTTTCAGACAACATGGCTTGTTTAATTTAGGTTTAAGATGCTTTAATAGAGGGAGTCTTACTGAGTATTTTATTATTTTTTTGCATTGAGCCCCAATAAATTTTTTTATTTTTAGAGTAGTGTACTTAATCTAATCTTGATAGTTTAATAGTAAAATATTATATTGTGGTTATAAAGATATAGTTATTCAAGGTAATAGAATAATGGGGATCTAATTATTGCAGTTACTACAATGGTAAATTGCCATGTTAATAACCTGATAATCTGTAGATATTATATTGTGAGTATAAAGATGTTGATGGTATTTGAAGCTTAGTAATCAAATTTATTTTGTTTTTGCTATAAGTTTAATAGTAATTAGGTTTTTTTTTTTTTTTTGTGGGTTTTTTTGTGCTATTGGGTCGACTAGTTATTTTATTGAGTGGGACTTATTAAGTTTAAGAGGTGTTAGTGTTGTTTTTAGCCTTATTTTTGATTGGATGAGTTTCGTTTTTTTAGGGAGTGTTTGTTTAATTTCCAGGTGTATTATAAAATATAGCTATTATTATATGCATGGGGAAAAAAACATGCTACGGTTTGTGTTTATTATGCTATTTTTTGTGGGTTCTATAAATATTTTAATTGTGAGACCTAACTTAGTAAGAATTTTATTAGGTTGAGACGGGCTTGGTTTGACTTCGTACGCCCTAGTTATTTTTTATCAAAGGGAGTCTTCTTGTAATGGGGGTATAATCACGGTGATCAGGAACCGAATTGGTGATGTTTCTATTCTCATAGGGATTAGAGTTATATTTGTTTCAGGGGGGTGAAATTTTTTGTTTGACGGGGGGTATTTAGCGGGGTTTTTTGTTGTTTTAGCTAGTTGCACTAAGAGTGCTCAGATACCCTTTTCTGCGTGGTTACCTGCTGCGATGGCGGCTCCTACGCCAGTTTCTGCTTTAGTGCACTCTTCGACTCTTGTAACGGCAGGGGTTTATCTGTTAATTCGGTTTAATAAAATTGTTATAGATTCGGGTCTAAGGGATTCTCTTTTAATAATCAGAGTCATAACTATAGTTATAGCGGGGTTAAGAGCTAATTTTGAGACGGACATAAAAAAGATTATTGCTCTATCAACTCTTAGTCAATTAGGTCTTATAGTTATAGTATTAAGGAGGGGCGAACCTGAGTTGGCTTATTTTCACATGATTGTTCACGCTATATTTAAGTCTTCTTTGTTTATATGCGCGGGCTTTATAATCCATAATATTAGGGGGAGACAGGACACGCGGAATATAAGAGGGTTTATAACAGCTAGGCCTCTTTTAATAAGTGTATTTAGATGTTTAAATATAGCTTTATCGGGATTTCCTTTTTTAGCTGGGTTTTATTCTAAAGATTTGATTTTAGAGAGTATATGAGAAAATAATTTGAATTTAATTCTGGTATCTGCCGTTGTACTGGCCACTGGTTTAACGGTGTCTTACAGGTTTCGTTTGATTTTTTTAGCTAATAGAAGGGTAAGAAATTTACAGGTAGTTAGGGGGTCTCAGGCATTTAATTTAGTAGTATTTAAAAGTGTGTTTTTTTTATTTAGGGCTAGAGTAGTTTTTGGTTTTTTTTTTTTTTGGTTATTTAGTGGCATTTTTATTGGGAGAATTACTACTAGGTTAAATAAATATTATATTTTATTAGCTATGAGGTTTAGGAGAATTATTAGGTACTGTTTATTTAGGTTTTCGGGTACTGGATCTGTCGAGTTTAAAGCGCCTGGTCTTAAAGAGGGAGCTATGGATATATGGTTCATCGGGTTTTTCAGCACAAAATTTGTAAGTCGGTTAATTTTGGTGTCAGGATGACGTAAAATTAAATTATTAGAGAACGGGTGATTGGAGTACTATGGCGGTCAAGGAGGTCGTAGTTTATTCTTGGCAGTAAGTAGGTATTCTCAGCTAGGTCAAAAAAGGATTTTAGTAAGGAGTTATTTAGTTTTCTGTGGAATCAGGTTAGTCTTAGTTAACTTAATTTTTTAGTTAAGATAGCTTAATAAGAGCGTTACATTGAAGCTGTGAAGGTGATTTTTCTTTTAACAAAACAAGGATAATCCAAAGGTCAAGTCGAAGTTGATTGTAAAGTTTACTTTTGTTTTCAAAACTTTCGTTTTTCTTAGACTTGAAAGGTCTATATGTATTACACCATAAAAACAGTTGGATCATTTCAATTCAACCATTAACAGTGATTTGCCTCTTTTTGGCTTCAACTAAAGGTGTAGTGGTGTTCACTAATTTAAGATTAGAAGTCTTTTATAACACCTTAAGTTACTCAATTTAAAATTCCTTGATTTCACTCGTGTAAAAGACCTAAGATTAAAATAATTGTAATTAACACGGTTAGAGATGTTAGATAGTAGGAATAAGCGTATCTGATGGTGACTCCTAATGGGACCAAGAAAACAATTTCTACATCAAAAATAATAAATAGGACAGTGATTAGAAAGAAACGAAGTGAAAAAGGGGTTCGGGCTTTTTTTTTAGGGTCAAACCCACATTCAAATGGAGATAATTTTTCTCGGTCTTTTTGAGATTTTTGACCAAGTGTTAAAGCTAAAGTAGCGATTAGTGCTGACAAGCAAAAAGAAATAAAGGCTAAGATAGTGATAGCATTCAAGTTTTTAAAACCAATGTTTTATGATCCTCACCAATAGATGGATAAATATAGAAAAAGTCACACTACATCTACGAAATGTCAATACCAAATAGCGGCTTCTAAGCCCATGTGGTGGGTATTAGAGAATTGGTAAAAAATATTACGGGCTAGACTAGTGAGTAAAAAGGCGGTGCCGATTAGCACATGTAGGCCATGGAATCCTGTGGCTACAAAAAAAGTTGAGCCGTAGGCTGAGTCTGCAATTGAGAAAGGAGCTTGCTTGTACTCTATAGCTTGAACGGTTGTAAAAATTACACCTAATATAATAGTTGTTGCGAGTGCTAACACAGTTTCGTTGTGTATATTTTTTATGATTGAATGGTGAGCTCAGGTCACTGTAAATCCGGATAATAGTAAAATAATTGTATTAATTAAGGGGATTTGAAATGGATTAAAAGGATAAACTCCAACAGGAGGCCAGAAATCACCGATTTCTTCAGTAGGTGTAAGGCTGGTGTTGAAGAAAGCTCAAAAGAAGGAGAAAAAGAATAAAACTTCAGATAAAATGAATAGAATTATCCCTCATCGCAAACCTGTGGTCACTTTAATAGTATGGTCCCCTATTAAAGTTCTTTCTCGGGAGGTGTCTCGTCATCATTGTGTTCTTGAGATAAAGATGCTCAGTAGAGCAACTAATAGGAGTGAGGGGTTAAAAGTGTTAAACCATTTAGCAAGACCAGATGTTAGTCAAGTAGCCCTTAGAGAAGAGGTTAAGGGTCATGGTCTTTTTTCAACTAAGTGGTAGGGGTGATTGGTTTTAAGTGACATTTGTTAATTTGTAGTCTCTGAAAGGTACAAAGTAGTTAGTACTGCAAAAACATAGGCTTGAATAACAGCAACGGCGCACTCTAAAACAGTTAGAGCTGTTTGGCTTAGAATTAGAAGAGGGGTTAAAGCTAAAGGTGTAAACGAGTTGGCAGACCTCAATAATGTTATAAGAAGATGGCCTGCAACTATATTTGCTGATAGTCGGACGGCTAAAGTAATAGGGCGAATTAAATTTCTAATAGTTTCAATAATAACTAAAAAGGGAATTAAAGCAGGGGGGGTGGCTTGTGGAATTAAATGAGCTAAAAAGTTAATAGTGTTATGGGTAGTTCTGTAGAACACGACAGCTAGTCAAATAGGAAGGGCTATAGACAGGGAGAAAGTTAGATGAGTTGGGGCTGTGAATACATAAGGCAGCATACCATAGACATTGTTTAGCCCTAAAATTATAAAAACTCTAAAGATGAGGATCATAGAAAATGGTGTTTTTTTTACTAAAGAGCCAAATTCTGTGAATAGAACAATGTATAGATCTTTTTTTGCTATGATTCGGCTTGGCGGTAAGGCTCAGATATAAATTTGAGTAGTTGCAATCATTAGAAACATTGATATTCAATTAGATGATATTAGGTTAGGTGTTGAAGGGTCAAAAATTGAAAATAAGTTAGTTATCATAGTCAGCTATAAAGAGAAAAAAAAAATTTTTTTTTTTTTACAGTGTCACCAAGGCAAATTTGAAAATATATTTCAGATATAATCAGGACGATTAAAAATAAAATTATTATAAATAAGGGGTACCAGAGAATAGGGGCTATTTGGGGTATTAAAAAGCACTGTGAGTAATTTTAGCTTGACAAGCTAATGTTATATATTAACTAGCTTTTTCTCTAGGAGTTTAAGTAACTATAACAAATTTAAAAGATTTGCACCATTTCGGACACCTGGAGATTGTGATACTAGTCATTTAATGAAGATATGGGAGGGAACTGATTCAATTTTGATAGGTATAAAGCTATGGTTAGAGCCACAGATTTCTGAGCATTGACCGTAAAAAAAGCCAGTTCGTTTTAATGTAAATATGAGTTGGTTTAGGCGGCCAGGAACAGCGTCTACTTTCACTCCTAGAGATGGTACAGTTCAGGCGTGAATGACATCAGCAGCTGTGACAATTATTCGCACTTTGGTATTTACTGGTAAAACGATTCTATTATCCGAGTCAAGTAGGCGGTTTAGTTTAGTGGTGTTTGATGATGGGAGTATATAAGAGTCAAATTCTACTCCAGGGAAGTCTGCGTATTCATAAGACCAATACCATTGATGGCCAGTTGCCTTTAGGGTTATAGATGGGGGAAATGGGTCTTCTAAAATATAAAGAGTTTGCAGGGATGGGACTGCTATAATAATCAAGATAAGCACAGGAATTGATCTTCAAATAATTTCAATTTTTTGATCTTGGACAAGGAATCGGTCATAATTTTTAGAACAATAAGTAATAATAATAGCTGTGGAGATTAGAACTGTAATAAGGGTTAGGATTCTTATAGAAAAATCGTGAAAAAAAATCAGTTGCTCTATGGATGAGGAGGCTCTATCTTGAAACGAGATTATGGACCAGGTTGGCATTTCACTTCTGGTGATAAATAAAATCAGCAGATATGATGTGACTTTATAATTCAGTGTCGGACAATTAAGCTAAAGTAAGGTGTTTTATTAGGCTCAGTTACTTAGGTTTTATAATTTGCGGTCCTAAAAATTTATTTAAAAACTAAAATAGGAGAATCGTCATAGCTATGGTCAGTGGGGGGGGATGTGTGCTGTCACTCTAGTGAAGAATCAAGTCTTAACGGGAACAGAGCTGTTCGTTTAGCTACTATTGATTCGATTAAAATGAAGATAAATATAATGAAGGCAATTAAAGATATAATTGAGCCTAGTGAAGAAACGACGTTTCAAGTGGTGAATGCGTCAGGATAATCAGAGTATCGTCGCGGTATACCGCTAAGCCCTAAAAAGTGTTGTGGAAAAAAAGTAGTATTAACACCTAAGAACATTATTCAAAAATGAATATTTGTTAGAGTGGGGTTTAGAGTTAAACCAGAAAATAATGGAAATCAGTGCACAAAACCAGCAAAAATACCGAATACGGCTCCTATAGACAAAACATAATGGAAATGTGCAACTACATAGTAAGTGTCGTGGAATACTACATCTATGGCTGAGTTTGCCAATATAACACCTGTTAAACCTCCAACTGTAAATAGAAAGATAAAACCAAGAACTCAGTTAAGATTAGGGGTAGGGCTAATCACCCCTCCTTGTAATGTTGCTAGTCAACTAAATACTTTAATACCTGTGGGGACAGCAATAATTATAGTAGCAGAGGTAAAATAAGCTCGAGTGTCCACATCTATTCCGACTGTAAATATATGGTGGGCCCATACGATGAACCCCAGGAGACCAATAGCTATTATAGCGTAAATTATACCCAGGGAGCCAAAAGTTTCTTTTTTGCCTGATTCTTGTGTAGTCACATGGGAAATAATACCAAAAGCAGGTAGGATTAAAATATATACTTCAGGGTGACCAAAAAATCAGAACAAATGTTGGTAAAGGATAGGGTCTCCACCTCCACTAGGATCAAAAAATGATGTGTTTAAATTCCGATCTGTCAGAAGCATAGTAATAGCTCCTGCTAAGACAGGTAACGAAAGAAGAAGCAAAATAGCGGTAATGAAAACAGACCACACGAATAAAGGTACTGACGGTATATTAACCCCCGGGGGCCGTATATTGATGATAGTAGTGATAAAGTTGATGGCCCCTAAAATGGATCTCGCACCGGCGAGGTGTAAGGAAAAAATAGCGAGATCTACTGACGCCCCCCTGTGGGCAACTCTACCTGCTAAAGGAGGGTAAACTGTCCAACCAGTACCCACACCCCTTTCAATCAGACCTGAGACTAAAAGTAAAGTTAATGAAGGCGGTAAAAGTCAAAATCTTATATTATTTATACGGGGAAAAGCTATGTCTGGGCTACCTAGTATTAATGGAATTAGTCAGTTACCGAAGCCCCCAATCATAATAGGTATAACTATAAAAAAAATTATAACGAAAGCGTGGGCTGTTACTATAACGTTATAAATCTGGTCGTCTCCGATCAGATTTCCTGGGGCGCTCAGCTCTGATCGGATAATTATTCTTATTGAAGTACCTACTAAGCCAGCTCAGGCACCTAAAATAAAATATAAAGTACCAATATCTTTATGGTTAGTGGAGAGAAACCAACGAGGAATTAT